GGACGAAGGATTGAGCAGCCCGAAATTGGTAGAATATGCAGAATACTTCCCCGAAGACTTCGAGTCGGAACAGAGCGAGCTGGATTTATTCAATCACATAGTTTGGGCTCCTAGAATATGGAACCCCCCGTGCTTTCTATTTGATTCGATCGTAAGGCCCACTGATTTGGGATTTCCCTATTGGGCCAGGTCATTGCGGGACAAGTGGATCATTTATGATGAGCTTGAAGAGAATGATTCGGAGTTCTTGCAGAGTGGAACCGTGCCGTACCCGGCACGAGCTAGATCTTTCAACGAACAGGGCTTTTTTGCACTAAACCGAGTCATTTGGGACCCTGCAGATCCAATCTTTTTCCTATTCCAAGATGAGCATGAGCTCCCTGTCTCTGTGTTTTCAAATCGAGAATTCTTTGCAGATGAAGAGATAGAGCTTTTAATTTCCAAAAAGAAAAAGAAGGCTTCTAAATATATGCAGAAAAGCTTGTTTATCCATAATAAGAAAGAGAAAGACAAGCACTTTGAATTGTTGATTAATCGCCAGAGATGGCTTAGAACCAATAGTTCATTATTTCAATCGAATGAACTTTTCCGTTATATTACTCTATCCGTGAGTTATCAGTATTTATCAAATCTGTTCCTATCTAACGGAACACTATTGGATCAAATGACAAAGACATTGTTGAGAAAAGGATGGATTTTCCCGGATGAAATGAAAATAGGAAAATAAAAAATACGCATGTCTGATGAAATGGTTGTTGCTATCTGCTCCAATAACGAATCATTGGTTTGACTGAATAACTAAATACAATAACAAGATCTCGGATCGATATTGATATATCAATATCGATCGATCCGAGATCTTGGAATTGCTCATTCAATGAGCATTCTCAATATTATGCCTTGAAGAGGACTCGAACCTCCACGCTCTTTAGCACGAGATTTTGAGTCTCGCGTGTCTACCATTTCACCACCAAGGCATCTTGAGAGTGATTCGTATTCCATGAATATGATATCCATCTAGTGTGATGTATGGAATATACCACAAAGGTGGAGTGTTGGAGTCTTTCTATTGATCGGTCATATAGTCAAATTGAATTTCAATAATACTAAAATAACATATAGTAAATCGAATTTCAATAATACTTAAATAAAATATAGTTATAATTTGAATTAAACTAATACTAAAATAACAAGACAAAACAATAGGAGGTTTGTCATGCTTTTAAAAGCTTTTCCACTGGGTAGTATAGTATCCTTATCCGTGAGTATAATCAATTCGGTCGTTGTGGTCGGACTCTATTATGGATTTCTGACCACATTGTCCATCGGGCCCTCTTATCTCCTACTTTTCTACGGTCAGATAAAAGTTATAGAAGAAGGAGGAAAAGAAATCGATAAGGAGGTAGCAGCAGCAACTGGTTTAATTACGGGACAGCTCGTGATGTTCATATCGATCTATTATACGCCTCTGCATCAAGCATTGGGTAGACCTCATACAATTACTTTCCTAGTTCTATCCTATCATTTGCTTCTTTTCTACTGGTACAATTACGAAAACTTTTCTGGTAAACGTAAAGATAAACCTATTAGGAAATATTTAATGCATAATCCCAGCATTCAAAGTATATACCTGATTAGTCTCATTTATCAATTATTGAACCATTTCTTTTTCCCAAGTTCAATGTTAGCCAGATTAGTCAACATTTATATGTTTCGATACAACAACAAGATGTTATTTGTAACAAGTAGTTTTGTTGGTTGGTTAATTGGTCACATTTTATTCATGAAATTGGTTCGATTCGTATTAGTCTGGATACGGAAAAATTATATTGTTAGAGCGAATAGGTACATTCTATCTAATGAGTACCTTTTCCATCTGTTTGGTTTTTATCGGGATTTTATCTTCGATTTTAGAAAATATATGAATCGATTCAGTGCTATTCTCGTTTTTTTTATCTGTCTCTGCACTTTCGGCAGAATGCCCTCACCTTTTTTGGCTTATAAAATAAACCCAGAAATACAAGAAGAAAACAGAAAAAAGACTTCCGAAGAGAAAGAAAAGAAAGAAGAGAAAGAAGAGAAAGAAGAGAAAGATCCTTCTGCCTCCCTTTATATTTCGAAGTTACACAGACTTTTGGAACGCAGTAAAACTTTAAAGATTGGGAATAAAGATATTTCGAAGTTAGACATACTTCAAGACTCTAAAGATATCCCAACTTCTTTTTCTGGGAATAAAGATATTTCGAAGTTAGACATACTTCAAGACTCTAAAGATATCCCAACTTCTTTTTCTGGGAATAAAGATATTTCGAAGTTAGACAGAGTTTTTGAACCCAGCGTATTGTTTTACAAACCCCTTCTTGTTTCTATTCTTTTCGACTATAACCGTTGGAATCGTCCAATGCGATATATAAAAAACAGGCGATTCGAACAAGCGGTAAGAAATGAAATGTCACAATTTTATTTTTATACATGTCAAAATGATGGAAAAGAAAGAATTTCTTTTTCATATCCACCTAGTTTAGCCATTTTCCGGGAAAAGATAGAAAGAAATATTTCTTTTTCTACAAAAGAAAAATTCTTCTATGATGAACTGTCCAATGATTGGATTTATACTAATGAACAAAAAAAGAAAAACTTAAGTAATGAATTTTCTAATAGAATTGCAGTTTTAGACAAAAAAGGACTTAAAAAGATAAATGTACTCGAAAACGACAAAATTCGATTATGCAATGAAAACAAAGAATATTTACCAAGAATATACGATCCTTTCTTAAATGGATCCTATCGTGGACTAATAAAAAAATTATTGTTATCCTCCATGAGAATTATAATGGAAACGGCAACGGCAACAACAAGAAAGAGACCCTCGATGATAATTATAAAAGAAGGGGAAAGGAAATTACCAAAACAAAAAAATCGGAGATTAGTATTATTCTTAAGAAAACAAAATCAGATAGAAGATAGAATTTGGTGGATAAATAAAATTATGAGTCTCCTTGTTAGTGACTATAATTATCATGAATCTGAACAGAAAATAGATAGAATTGATACAAAATCCCCATCAGCAGAATTTCAGCATTTCATGTCTTTTATAAAAGATTCCTTGGCTCAACCTCACCCGAGGTTGTTAATCGGTAAACTGCCTATTGGATTCAAAGAAATGAGAAAAAGAGTTCCTCGCTGGCCATACAAACTACTCGATGAATTAGAAGTACTACAGAAAAAAGAAGAATCCACCAAGGCGGGCATCCAACTGGTGGATGATATTCGCGAAATACCAGCCAGACGTCTAATTCTTTTTAGGCACAAAGAAGAATCCGAAGAAAAAGACGAAAAACAAAAACTAAGCCCCCAACTAATTTTAAAACGTTATATACCAGGACCACAATTGCGAGATTTAATTAAAGGTTCCGTGCGTGCTCAAAAACGTAAAACGAGTACTTGGTCAGTGTGGCAACCATATGAACATTCCAATTTTTTTTTGAGCAGAACAGATTTTTTAACAAATAAGTTGGTTCACTTTCGGTATGTTATTAAAGGAATTTTTCTAAAGTATATGAGAAAAATCTCAGAATTTGAACTTTCGGCTTATTACCCTTCTTTCGCAGATTTATTAAAAAATATCAAAGACTCAAGAAAACAAGAGGGCGGAAAGGACGCCGGAAGGAACCTCACAATGGACCAAATAGACGCCAAAGTAAGAGTGGCTGAATTAAGGTGGGGGACACTTATATGCGGTCACATTATAAGGTGTTTCTTGCTAGTCATTCAGTCACATATTAGAAAAAACGTTATATTACCTTTATTGATAATAGCGAAAAATATTGTCCGTCTATTATTATTGCAATCTCCTGAGTTTTCGGAAGATTTTAAAGAGTCGGAGAAAGAAGTACATTATATATGTACCTATAACGGTGTTGTATTCTCAGAAAATGAATTTCCTGAAAACTGGCACGAGGAGGGTATCCAGATAAAGGTAGTATATCCTTTCCGCCTAAAACCTTGGCGCAGATCTAGGCCTAAGCGTTCTGCTCGAGATATAAAAAACTATTTTTATTTAACAACTTGGGGACGGGCAACAGACATTCCTTATGGAGCTCCTGAAGTCCCACAATTTTTTTCCTTTTTTAAACCTATAAAAAAAAAACTCTACAAAAAAATTGAAAAATTTCGAAAGAACGAATTTATTATTTTTATTGAAAACCTTGTATTTAATCTATTTATAAATATTTATAATAGATTGAAAAAAGGATTATCAAAAAACCTTTCAAACGTAAATCCAAATTTAGAATTTGAATTAAGTGACAAATCAAGTCAAATAATAAAAGAAAACGCTTCTATAATTAATAATCAGATGATTCCTGAATCATCCATGGAAGCCCAATTCATGAATTTGACAAAAAAGGATTCATTGACACAAAAAAGAATGAAAGATCTGGCTAATAGAAGAAGTCTAATCAGAAATCAAATGGATCAAATTTCAAAAATTGTAAATATTAGCCCTAACAAAACACATTATGGTGTTAAAAGATTAGAATCACTCCAAAATATTGTTCAAATATTAAAAAGAAGAACTGCTCGATTAATCGGTAAATCAGAATATTTTTTTGAATTTTTTATGGAAAAGATATATGTGGATCTATTTCTATATATTTTAAATATTTCCAGAATTTATACACAAAAATTTTTTCTTGAATCCACAAAAAAAATTTTGGATAAATCAAGAAAAAATAATGAAAGAAATCAAGAAAGGGTTGATAGAACAAATAAAAATCCAATTCAGTTTATTTTGACTATACAAAAATCACATTTTTTGTTTAGTCGTTTGCTTAGTAGTAAGATTAATAAGAATTCGAGAAGTCATTCTGATTTATCTTTTTTGTCACAAGCCTACGTATTGTACAAATTATCACAAGCCCAACTAATTAACTTATCTAAGTTAAGATCTGTCTTTCAATATTACGGAACATCTTTATTTCTTAAGAATGAAATAAAAGATTATTTTGGAGCACAAGGAATAATTCATTCCGAACTAAGGACTAAGAAACTTCCAAATTCGGGAATGAATCAATGGAAAAACTGGTTAAAAAGTAATTATCAATACAGTTTATCTAAGAGAAAATGGTCTGAATTAGTACCAAAAAAATGGCGAAATAAAATCAATGAAGATTGTCGGGGTGAAAATAAAATAAAAAAAAAATGGAATTCAGATGAAAAAGAACAATTAATTAATTCCAATTACCAAAATGCAAAAGCCCATTTATTGTTATTACCAAATGAAAGGGAAAATTTAAAAAAAAACCATAAATATGAGTGTTTATCATATAAATTTCTTTTTCATGAGGATAAGAAGGATTCATATAGTTATAGGATACCATTCCAAGGAAATAAAAATAAAGAATTTTCTTATACTAATAATTACAACATACATAAAGGCAATTTAATTGATATGTGGCGGAGTTCCCCCCTCACTAATTATTTAAATATTATGGATATAGAGAAAAATACGGATAGAAAATATTTTGATTGGAAAATTATCCATTTTGGTCTTAACAAGAAAGGTCGTATTGGAGCCTGGATCCATATCAGTACTAGCAGTAATAAGAATACTAACATTGAACCTGAACCTAAGAATTGTCAAATTGTTGATGAATTTGATATTCATGAGGAAGGGAAACTTTTTTGTGAGAAAGAAAAAGCAAGAATTGAGAAAGAAAAGAAAGCATTTTTTGAACATAAGAAAGATATTCATTGTAAAAAAATTGAGCAAATTAACCTTTCACATCAAAAGAAAAACCTTTCACATCAAAAGAAAAACCTTTTTGATTGGATGGGAATGAATGAAGAAATACTAAGTCGTCCTATATCGATAGAATCTTGGTTCTTCCCAGAATTTGTCTTACTTTATAATGCATATAAAATGCAGCCCTGGACTATACCAATTAATTTTCTTCTTGCAAATTATGAACAATATTCTGAAAATAGAATGAAAAAAGTAACTCATACCGATTTTATAATTCGAGTTCTCGTAATTAAAAAACTTGAAACATATATGCAAATGACCACCCGTCAAAAAATCCCAAGGATTAGTAAAAACCAAGACTTTATTTACATGGAGCCAAAGTTGGTTCATTTGCAAATGGAATGGGATAATTGGGTGGAGAATGATGACGTGTTAAGCACTATCGACCTAGGTGTTCTGTTGCTTAAATTGCAAGAAGAAAAAGGGCAAAAAAGGTTTGTTCTATCCTTTCTGAAAAGTGGAGATTTATATCTGGATATAGGGATAAAGAGTGGCCTTATACCTCTATCAAATTTGCTAGAAAAAGGAGTATTGATTATTGAACCAATTCGCCTGTCTATTCATAAGAATGATGGGAGATTTATTATGTATCAAATCATGGGTCTTTCATCGGTTTATAGGCGTAAAAAACAGCAAAGCCCTTATAGTAAAAAAAGATCCAGAGACAAAAATAATTATGATTTGCTTATTCTTGAAAATATTTTATCGTCTCGACGTCGTCGAGAATTGAGAATTCTTATTTGTTTAAACTCAAGGAATAATAAAGGTGTGGATAAAAACCCAGTACATTGCAATGGGAATAGGGTAAATAAAGGTAGTCAATTTTTTGATAAAAGCAAAGATCTTGATCGAGATAAAAAGAAACTTATCAAATTCTTTCTTTGGCCCAATTATCGATTAGAAGATTTAGCTTGTATGAATCGTTATTGGTTCGATACTAATAACGGTAGTCGTTTTAGTATATTAAGAATACGTATGTATCCACGATTAAAAAGATAGTCATATAAAGAATACAATACATATGTATCCACGATTAAAAACTCATTTCTGATAGATTTATCTTAGATATTCCTTATCATCTAGTAGATAAATAGATGCGCACACGCCTTGTCTTACATCCAATTTCGATACATGATACTAATTCGATAACGTATCAATTAGATCCAGAAAAGAATCAACCGAATTTTCTTTATTCATTCATTTTGATAAAATGAGTGAATAAGGGAATTCGGATTATTATGTGTACAAGAGAAAAATAGCTGGCATTATTATTACTGATCGGCAAAATTCCATATTTGGTAAAAAAAAGGAAGGTTTCAATTTTATGACAAAAAATTCATTCATATCTGTTATTTCGCATGAAGAAAACAGGGGGTCCGTTGAATTTCAAGTATTCCGTTTTAGCAATAAGATAAAAAGACTTACTTCACATTTGAAATTGCACAAAAAAGACCATTCATCTGAGAGAGGTATACGAAAAATTCTAGGAAAACGGCAACGACTACTGGCTTATTTGTTTAAAAAAGATAAAGTACGTTATAAAGAATTAATCAGTCAATTGAAAATTCGAAAGCTAAAATAAAAACACGTTAATTTGAAGAGTCATCAATTCAAATTAGATTACTAAGTATGGCACCTTAAGGTATAATCATACTTTCAAAAATGGAATAAATCAAAGTATTTTGGGCCTCCTCTTTTTATTTATTTTCTAATAAGCCGATCCAATCCAGAACTAGATAAATAAAAAAATTCTGGTAAATCATCGATTCATCTGGTATTTGAATATGTGGTTCATTTACTTTACTAGAACTAGATCGAAAATTAATGAAGTTAAAAAAAAATTATAGATTCAATGTCACATTCAGTAAAGATTTATGATACATGTATAGGATGTACTCAATGTGTACGAGCTTGTCCTACAGATGTATTAGAAATGATACCTTGGGATGGATGTAAGACTAAACAAATAGCTTCTGCTCCAAGAACAGAGGACTGTGTTGGTTGCAAGAGATGTGAATCTGCCTGTCCAACCGATTTTTTAAGTGTTCGAGTTTATTTAGGGCCTGAAACAACCCGCAGTATGGGTCTAGCTTATTGATACGTTTCAGAAAAGTCCACTTGAATCCATTCTATTCTATTTGGATTTTTTTTTACCGACAAAAACCTGTACCGTACCCTAACTAAATAAATTTCGGGTACGGGTTTTGTTTTTTTGGCTCAAGTGTATCTTGTCTTTACCATGAATTATTTTCCTTGGTTAACTACAATTTTCGTTTTGCCCATATTTGCAGGTTCTTTTATTTTCTTTCTTTCTCATAGAGTAAATAAGGTTATCCGGTAGTATACTATATGTAGAAAAATGCTATAGCTACTTCTAACAACCTACGCATTCTGTTATCATTTCCAGCCGGACGATCCATTAATCCAACTGGCAGAAGATTCAAAATGGATCTTTTTTTTTTTGATTTTCACTGGAGATTAGGAATAGATGGACTTTGTATAAGACCCTTTTTACTGACGGGATTCATCACCACTTTAGCTACTTTAGCGGCTTGGCCGGTTGGTTACTCGAGATTCTCGATTATTTTATTTCCTTATGTTATCAATGTACAGTGGTCAAATGGGATCGTTTTCGTCCCGAGACCTTTTACTTTTTTTCATAATGTGGGAATTAGAATTAATTCCTGTTTATCTACTTTTATCTATGTGGGGAGGAAAGAAACGTCTCTACTCAGCTACTAAGTTTATTTTGTATACTGCAGGGGGTTCCATTTTACTATTAATGGGAGCTCAGGGTGTTGGTTTATATGGTTCCAATGAACCAACATTCAATTTCGAAACATTAGTTAATCAATCGTATCCTCTGGCATTAGAAATAATATTCTATATTGGATTTTTTATTGCTTTTGCTGTAAAATTCCCGATTATTCCTTTACATACATGGTTACCAGATACCCATGGAGAAGCACATTACAGTACTTGTATGCTTCTAGCGGGAATCTTATTTTTAATGGGAGCATATGGATTGGTTCGTATCAATATGGAACTATTACCCCATGCTCTTTTTCTATTTTCTCCTTGGTTAATAATAATGGGCACAATACAAATAATCTATGCAGCTTCAACATCTCTCGGACAACGTAATTTCAAAAAAAGAATAGCCTATTCCTCTGTATCTCACATGGGTTTCATAATTATAAGAATTAGTTCTATAACTGATACGGGACTTAATGGAGCCATTTAACAAATAATATCTCATGGCTTTATTGGTGCTGCACTTTTTTTCTTAGCGGGAATTAGTTACGATAGAATACGTCTTGTTTATCTCGACGAAATGGGCGGAATAGCTATTCCAATGCCAAAAATATTCACACTTTTCAGTAGCTTTTCACTGGCATCTCTTGCGTTACCGGGCATGAGTGGTTTCATTGCAGAATTTCTAGTATTTTGTGGAATAATGACCAGCCAAAAATATCTTTTACTAGCCAAAAAAATAATTGGGAATAGCAATTGGAATGATATTAACTCCTATTTATTCATTATCTATGTCACGTCAAATGTTCTATGGATATAAGTTATTTAATATTCCAAACTCTTATTTTTTAGATTCTGGACCGCGCGAGTTATTTGTTTCGACTTCTATCTTTCTAGCAATAATAGGTATTGGCATTTATCCAGATTTCGTTCTCTCACTATCAGTGGAGAAGATGGAAGCTATTCTATACAATTTGGTTTATAGATAGTTTTCCTTTCATTTCATGAAATGAAAAAAAAAATGTAAAAAAGAAGTCTTTCCTCTTTTTTACATAAAGTCAAGAAGAAGAAAGACTGAATTGAAATTAGAATCAGTCAAGTCATGTTTGACGTTTGCGAGAACTATTTGAAACTTTCTTTAAAAGGTTCTCGCCTGGTTATAAGAAACTTGCTAATGCCTTGTCCTATGTTTAGATTCGTAAGGCCCTTTCTTCAATTTCATTAAGTGTTAATGTAAATGAACCATAACTATGTAGCCCTATTCCTAATAGGTTGACCCCAAAATAACATATCCAAATTATAAGAAAGCCTATAAAAGCCACAATTGCAGAATCGGCACTCTGCAAATTTTTATTTGTTCGAATATGTAAATAAATTGCAAATATGGTCCAAGTAATAAATGCCCAAGTTTCCTTTGGGTCCCAATTCCAATATGATCCCCATGCCTCATTGGCCCATACCGCTCCTGAAAGAATACCTATGGTTAAAAAGATAAATCCTAGACTAATAACACAATAACCCCAATGATCCAGTTGTTCAATCAACCGAGATCTGTAATAATTTCGAACCGAAAGGGGAGATTGTAAAGTATTCCCTTTTTCATTCATGTATTGAATCTCACCGAAGAAAAATGACTCGTTTAATAAATGTTTTCTTTTATCAAAAATCCTTATTATATCTTTTTGTATATCTTTTTGAAATGTAATGATTAAAAGTGCTATTGATAATAATGATCCGCATAAAAGAGCTGCATAACCCAAGACCATCATACTTACATGCATCATTAACCACTGAGATTGGAGGGCGGGTACCAATATTGCGGATTGATGCATTTCCGTTAAGAGACCCGAAGTAGCAAACCCTTGGGTAAAAATAGCACTTGGCGCGATTATTGCACTTAGATTATTTTTTTGTTTTTTAAAATAAAGAATCATATGAATAATGTAGAAACTCCAAGAAAGGAAGATTAATGATTCATATAGATCACTTAATGGGAAATGTTTCCAATAAATCCAATGAGTAATTAATAATCCTGTTAGACAGAAAAAAGTAATTATCATGCCTTTTTCAAATGAATTATATAGTCCTACTATCTCATTGACTAATAAAGTTATCAACTGAAGTGTAATTACAACGGAAACCATTGAAAAGGAAATATGCGTTAAAATGTGCTCTAAAGTAGAAAATATCATACAAAAAAATCCTTCAGGAAATGGAAATCAAAAATTGAATTCATTTCATTATTCATTATAGAACTATTGAATCCTTTTGAGAATTTGTACGATGCCATGCCGCCACTCGGACTCGAACCGAGATGCTCTCGCACTGCTTCCTAAGAGCAGCGTGTCTACCAATTTCACCATAGCGGCGGTTTCTTTGAAATCATAATAGCTCTTTTTTAGTCAATCGTCCAGATTGGAGGAGTTAATTCAATGCAATATTTTTTCCGAAACGTTCAAATTGATGAATAAAAAAATCGAAATTGAAACATTTCTTTTTCATATTTCATAATAAGATATACTACATATTTGAAGTTAATTTTATGGTACTGTTTTAATTTGTCAATGGACTTTCATGTAGTTTATGTTTTCTTGAAATGTGAAAAGGAACGCTTGTAACTAGAATATTCTATATTTCATCCCGAACTAGACCTCAATAAAGTTCTTTGTAATTTTTGGTAATAAAAAATGAATTATTTAGCTGATTAAAAAAATATCAAATAACAAATACATTGATTTTTTCCATATAGAAAAAAGAAAAATAGGATTTTTTTGATCACAATTTCAGCGAAGCATTGGAGGTTTTTCTTTTATGTAAATTGATAGTTTTCCATACAAACCCAATTTACCGGTAGGATTTTTCTTGTGTCTATAAGTTATCTTAGGTTTCAACAAACCTATTAAGTTTAGTATTGAACCAGAGATGTCATATAAAAAAAAGTTTTGATCTCTATTGAAACGTACTTCCAAAACATAAAAAAAATTCTTCGTGCATAATATCCAATTAAATAGAATTCTAAATTAAGTTTAGTAAGGGCTTTTCGATTGATTTGAAAGAGGTGGGTATGTATATAGCAATTCCGAGAAATAATGATTTCGAGAGTTACAGTTTTAAACTAAATATTTCCTATTTGCCCTTTCAAATTTCAAAATATACATACAATTAATAGATAGAAAAAACCTTTTTTATTTTATTGTGTTGTGACAAAACAAAAACGTTGATGGGGAAAAAATCCCCATCTTAGAAATGAAAAAATAGACAAAAAAAAAGAAAGGTGATGAAATCTTCTATTTTTTTTTTTTCAAACAAAAAAGTATCATTTTATGGTCAACATAATAGTTCTTATTTTACATATAATAATACAAAATCAAGTTCCAATTTTGGAATTTGTTATAAGATTTTTTTGAGTTAGGCCGATTTAGATTGTTTGTATTTCTAGTAGATTTATGACACGACCAAAGTTATTAGACTTAGACAAAGTTGATTTATCGGAATAAAGAGATTTTCCTATTGAAAGAGCTTTTAACGCTGCCCAATATCCCTTTTTTTTCCAAATATTTTTACGAATATGCTTTTTGGAAATAGAAGTACGTTTTTTTGGAACTGCCATTAAAAATGGATTATTCATTGTTGTAGTTGGATGTGAAAGACATCTATGGGTCAAACGAATCTTTGTTTCCTATTCATTTACTTAAGATCTCTCCATATTTTGTATATTTTTGCTGTATTTCATTTAATTAAAATGTAGATATTAAGCCACATCGAAAAATTTTAGAACCCTTAATTTGAGACATTTTAGTGATTTTTTTTATTCGATGTTATGGAAAGTCGAAAGTAAAGTAAGAGGTCTCATATCCTTTTATATAAACTATATAAAATATATAACTATAAAAAAAAAGAATATTTTTCCATGTTTTTGTTTTTCATTTGGAATGGAATA